AACAATATACGGCTCTTCGAGAATGTATCACTTTGGGAATTCCAACAATTTGTTTAATCGATACAAACTGTGACCCAGATCTTGCTGATATTTCGATTCCAGCAAATGATGACGCTATAGCTTCAATCCGATTAATTCTTAACAAATTAGTATTCGCAATTTGTGAGGGTCGTTCTAGCTATATACGAAATCCTTGATTAATAATAAGATAAATAAAAAAATTCTTTTTTGAACTCCATAGATTTATGGAATCGGTTACTACTCTTGAATCGCATAAAAGAGATAAAAATTACTGGGGATATTCTGTGATTAGTTAGTATCCAAAATAGAGAATTCAACTAATCAAGTGGAAAAAGAGACGGTTGAATCAAAATAATTCCCTTTCAAGTTCTATTTCTGTAGAGGGCAATATGAATGTTCTATCATGTTCCACCAACACACTAAAGGGGTTATACGATATATCTGGTGTGGAAGTAGGCCAACATTTCTATTGGCAAATAGGAGGTTTTCAAGTCCATGGCCAAGTACTTATAACTTCTTGGGTTGTTATTGCTATCTTATTAGGTTCAGCTAGTATAGCTGTTCGGAATCCACAAACCATTCCAAATGATGGTCAGAATTTCTTCGAATATGTCCTTGAATTCATTCGAGACGTTAGCAAAACCCAGATTGGAGAAGAATATGGTCCATGGGTTCCTTTTATTGGAACTATGTTTCTATTTATTTTTGTTTCTAATTGGTCAGGGGCTCTTTTACCATGGAAAATCATACAGTTACCTCATGGGGAATTAGCTGCACCCACGAATGATATAAATACTACCGTTGCTTTAGCTTTACTCACGTCAGTAGCCTATTTCTATGCGGGTCTTAGCAAAAAGGGATTAAGTTATTTCAGTAAATATATACAACCAACTCCCATCCTTTTACCCATTAACATCTTAGAAGATTTCACAAAACCTTTATCACTTAGTTTTCGACTTTTCGGAAATATATTAGCCGATGAATTAGTAGTTGTTGTTCTTGTTTCTTTAGTACCTTTAGTGGTTCCTATACCCGTCATGTTCCTTGGATTATTTACGAGTGGTATTCAAGCTCTTATTTTTGCAACCTTAGCCGCGGCTTATATAGGCGAATCCATGGAGGGTCATCATTGACGAGTTTTCGAAATAGTCGTTTTTTAGCTTAGGCCAAGAGAATCTATACGTGACTCAAGATAGTCGACTTAGGGAATATAAAAATGAAAAAAAAAAAAACGCTATGTATGGCAAATAGACATCTACAGTAATAGGTACGCTATTTAGGAAATTGTAAAAAAAGGAAAAGAAGAATAAGAATTGAAAAAACGAAATTCCTAAAAAAGAAATTGGTTAGTAAGGGCGGGTATGGGTATATGGAATCTAATGGCTAGAATCCAACTCTTGCACGTTTCAAAAATGATTCTAGAATCCGATTGAATCTAAGATAGGAATAGTTGGTTTACGTTATGGAAGAAAGGCGTGTATATGTGATATTAGATATTGACTAGTTATATATGAACTAAAGATATATCTAATCCGCCCTACTACTATGAATTTAGATGGGGATTCATATCGAAGTCTTTTACTTTCGTCTGTAACTGTGAATTGAATGAATAAAAAGATGAAATCAATAAAAAGAACGAGGAATTCAACTAATGGTTCAGAACAAAGAAATGGATTCACAAAAATCCCGTCGATAGAAACTAAAAAAGCTATATAAAAAAGAGCTATATAAGTAGTTCTGATGATTCAATAATATTAGTCCATTACTGCAATTGGCAGTTGTTAGTTATTTCGTCTGGATGAATCTTTTTGGTGGAATAATTAAATCATAATTACTTGGATGATTGTATCATTAACCATTTTTTGATTTTTGTGTGAGGAACTTATCATGAATCCACTGATTTCTGCCGCTTCCGTTATTGCTGCTGGATTAGCTGTCGGGCTTGCTTCTATTGGACCTGGAGTTGGTCAAGGTACTGCTGCGGGCCAGGCTGTAGAAGGTATCGCAAGACAGCCCGAGGCGGAGGGAAAAATACGAGGTACTTTATTGCTTAGTCTAGCTTTTATGGAAGCGTTAACAATTTATGGATTGGTTGTAGCCTTAGCGCTTTTATTTGCGAATCCCTTTGTGTAATCCTATAAATATGAAATATAAAAAAAACGTATTTTATTTCTTCCGGGGACTTGCTTTTTCGAATTATATCAATATTTCACTCCTACAATTACTTATTCGTTGAGACACTAACCCCCGGGAAGGACAGATTTGAGGATGAGGAATTAGCATGCCGATTCGCTTTCTTCCTTCCCGTTCTTATCAATGGCCCTCCCCCTTTTTTAGTTTTTTCGGGAGTGTTACAATAAACCAAGTATTCCGTAATTGACATGATACCTGCCCTAGGTTCTAATAAGTATTATTCTTATTAGTTATTAGGAATTTCCAATTGAAAAAAAAAAACACATTTCGAAATCAACTATATTTT